TCGTGTGAACCAAAACCCTATTAATAGATAGGAACACATTCCAACCAATTCCCAAAAAATATAAATTTGTATCAAATTAGAACTAGTAACTAATCCCAACATCGAAGTACTGAAAAAACTCATATAAGCAAAAAATCTCAAGTATCCTTGATCGTGAGCCATATAATTATCACTATAAATAAGAACCATAATTCCAACAGTAGTGATTAACATTGACATAATAGAAGTAAGTGGATCGATCAAGTAGCCGAATTCGAAAGAAAAATCATTATCGAGAGTCCAAGACCATACATATTGATAGATAGAACTACTTTTTATTTGCTGAATAGACAGATTAGTTGAAAAAATCATGACTATACTTAACAATAAAATACTCGAAAAAGCCCACATACGACGGAGATTTTTTGTTGCTGTCGGAAAAAGAAGAAGTCCCACTCCTATTAACATAGGAACTGGAAGTGGAAGGAAAGGTATGATCCACGCATATTGATATGTCTGTTCCATAAAAAAAGTTTTTTAATTCTTAATTAATATTAATTGTTTCCGATTCACCGGATCTTACCTCTTTTTGAAAGGAGTCAATAAAAAAATAAAGATATGCACTAACTTAATAACTTAAATAGAAATAGAATTTTTGAATTTTTATTTCTTTTTATACTTATTCTTTAGAAGTTTCTACTAAATACTTCAAATATTCAAATCAAGAAGTTACAATTGGTCAAATCATATGAAAAAAGCAGATTAATTACTAGTTTCCTTCGAACTTTCAAATTCAAGTTAAATTAGGCATATTTTTCGCGAATTTGACAAGTTACTAAAAAAAAAAGAATATTCTTTTTTTTTTTTTAGTAATAAAAATAGTTTATGCTATTTTCCCATATCTTTCACGCATCTTATGTATTCTTTTTGATTTTAGAATCAAAAATATTATCTAGAAAAGAAATACATAATGAATTGGCAAAGCGCAAATTTCTTTTGAACAATAGATGTCTTTCACATCCAGCTATACCAATGAGTAATCTCTTAATTTTTATTTAAATGGCAGTTCCAAAAAAACGTACTTCTGCATCAAAAAAGCGTATTCGTAAAAATTTTTGGAAAAAGAAGGGGTATTGGGCAGCGTTAAAAGCGTTTTCCTTAGGGAAATCTATTTCTACCGGGAATTCCAAAAGTTTTTTTGTGCAACAAACAAATAAAATAAGTAATAAAACATAACATGTTACAATAATCTGAATCGGTTTGACTCAAAAATTGACTCATTTCGTTTCGAAAATAAAATTCCCGCCTTCCATTCCCTGTTGAGTTAATCAATAGGAAATGGAATTTGTTTCGCTCTTAGAATTAGAATAAGGATTTTTCTCTTTACCGTACTGAATTAAAAAAAAAAAAAAGAATCCTTTTTTTTTGACAAAAAAACATAAGATACGTAATTGTCTTTTTAGTATATTTTCTCATTTCCAAGGTGGGGAGTATTATTTTCCCCATCAGCCTGTTTCTTACAATAATATAAGCAATAATATAAGAATATAAGGTTTTCTTTTTTCTCTAGATCCACGTTTTCTCTATAGAAAGGCGAGTAAAAAATCAAAATCATTGAAACTAATTGATTAAAATTCTAAACCTTTTTGTGCAACTTTCTTCTTTTTGGATTTTCTATGAATTCCTATATAGATTCCCATATATTTATTGCCATCAATCCACTCAAAAACACTTAACAAATTTTTTTTGGATAAATATGTGTCAATTTTTACTGATCCAAAATTTTTTTGTTCATTGATAAAATGGATTTTTTGGTTTCGATGTTTGAAATCAAATAAATCAAAAACAGTTCATTAAAACAAAACAAAAATGTTTTTTTTGGGGGAGGGTTCTATCCCTTAATTCATAGTTGGACTATCTAGTTTTCCAAGAGTTCAAGTCGAGGAGAGTCTAAAATACACACTAAAACTAAGAGCCTAAATTCAAATAATGAACCTTCAAATACCTATTTGAACGAATTTTTATTCATCAATTTGAATCTTTCCTAAAAAATATTGCAACAATTTAATTCTTAAATCTAGACGATTGCTTATTCATAGGGTATTATGAATTCAAGACAAGCCGCTATGGTGAAATTGGTAGACACGCTGCTCTTAGGAAGCAGTGCTAGAGCATCTCGGTTCGAGTCCGAGTGGCGGCATGTCATCTCCTAAAAAAAGTAAATAGATCCTATAATGAATTCAATTTCCGATTTCCTTTTTATAATTATGGGACTCCTTAAAAAAAAATTATGATATTTTCAACTTTAGAGCATATATTAACTCATATTTCTTTTTCGATTGTTTCAATTGTAATTACAATTCATTTCATAACTTTTTTAGTCGATGAAATCGTAAAACTATATGATTCATCCGAAAAGGGGATGATAATGACTTTTTCCTGTATAACAGGATTATTAGTTACTCGTTGGGTTTATTCGGGACATTTTCCACTAAGTGATTTATATGAATCATTAATGTTC